TGGGATTCAGAAGTGAAAGAAATCATTTTATCTACTAATAGTGGACAAATTGGCGTATTACCAAATCACGCGCCTATTGCCACAGCTGTAGATATAGGTATTTTGAGAATACGCTTTAATGACCAATGGTTAACGATGGCTCTGATGGGCGGTTTTGCTAGAATAGGTAATAATGAGATCACCGTTTTAGTAAATGATGCGGAGAAGAGTAGTGACATTGATCCCCAAGAAGCTCAGCAAACTCTTGAAATAGCGGAAGCCGCCTTGAGGAAAGCTGAAAGTAAGAGACAAACAATTGAGGCAAATCTAGCTCTTAGACGAGCTAGGACACGAGTAGAGGTTCTCAATGTGATTTCGTAACTAGTCGGTGCGCCCGAATCGAATAATCCTAATCCAAAGAATTTTTGTTTATACACATATGGATTCTTCCGATTGAATCCAATCAAATACAATCAAGTGGAATCGGATTCTGATGTAAGGAAAAAAGTTTTAGTTTCAATTCGAAAATCAAATCGAATAGGATAGAAAAGATACAAAATCAGTAAGTAGAAAAACTTATTAGATACCATTGACCATGGTATCTAATAAGTTCTACCTACTATTGGATTTGAACCAATGACTCCCGCCGTATGAAAGCAATACTCTAACCACTGAGTTAAGTAGGTCATTTATCATTATAAGGAGAAAAAAAAAGGACCCCTCCCATTGATGGATTATAAATGCAATAAGACTTCGAAGCAATACCAATCAAAAAGATCAAAGAGATACGATGTTGGATCATGGAATATTCATCTTGACAAGAAATTATCTACATAATATGATAAAATATGTATCACAATCACAAGGGCTATAGCTCAGTTAGGTAGAGCACCTCGTTTACACGTGCGCCAATGTTTTTCAGAAGAGTCCATCATGCAATCAAAGAATTGATCTTTTTGAGAAATCAATGTCTGACTCCAGGATTTTTAGGGAACAAAACAAGAGAACAATAGCCTGACAAATGGTTCGGTTCGATTCAGGTTCCCATTTAGGAACCAAATGGAATCCATCATTGATTTGAGATATTGATAAGGTGAATACCTAGTCTATTCAATGCTAGGCATAATGAGTATAAGGACCTCAAAAATTCTCTTTTTGTCCTATGAACCTTAAGGCGTATGAAGTTTCATATTTGATTCTTTAATCAGGATGATAGAGACTCCATTTAACTTAGGTTAATCTAGGCCAGAAGCAAACCTACGTCAAGATAACCTTTCTTTGAAACACTTTGGTAGTGCTCCTATATCACAATCCAAATAATGAATCCGAGCACGTGGAGCCATTTCCTTATTTTTCTGTCAAGAAAAAAAATATGGTAGACTAACTGATATTTCTAGCAGTTAATGAAAGAGCCCAATGCAAAAAAAAAAAATGCATGTTGGGTCTTTGAAAGAGTTCGAATCATTTTGATAAGAATTAGTTCGATCTCTTTTACCGAGAAGGTCTACGGTTCGAGTCCGTATAGCCCTATAATAATATAATAATCCAAATTGAAATACAAAAAGTTCTATAGTTTTCATTATTACTGTATTTTTTGTTGTTTGTAACCGGTCGCTCGTGGTTGCTTGGTTCATCGAAATAAAATCATTCCCATAAGCTTGCTTATGGGGGGCTCGTTCAGAGCAGAACATAAAACGGAAAACAAAAGCCCATTTCAATCGTTATTTTTTTTTTTTTCGAATCTCGGATAAAGAAACCCATTTTTTTTAGTAATTCATTTTTTTCGTATGTGAATTCCATATTATTTTGCCTCCAAAAATTCACCAAAAATGAGTAGGTATACCAAGGAAAAGAAGTCTCACTAACTCTTTGATTGTGGACAGTAAAGGAGGCAAAATCATGACATGAATCCGGTTAAAAATGAAAACTCCAACCTAACCCCACTCAAATCAAATAGTAAGTCACATGGATATAGGAACGGATTACTGTATTTGTCGACACGTCCGCGTTTGAAAAACGAAGATCTTTTCATAAACAGAAAACAAAATCAAAATATATATAGAAAATAGAATCAAAATCGATTGAATTTCGAATTCGAATATTAAAAATTTCAAAATTCGAAATCAAAATGAGAATTCTATTTGGAATTTTTTTTTTCTAAAAGCCCGAAGCGAGGTGAAAGCAAGAGAGTTTTATTTGTTTTGTTTGTATAAGAGATTTATACTATACTGAAATAAAATCGAAGGAAGCGTAATGAAAATAGGAGTACAATCGAGAAACGAGACATCACAGCAAACAAGTGAAACTGTGTGGTTCGACCAAAATGCATTTTGGTTTTGACTAACCTGTTACCGATGACTTGACAATGAATTCCAATTCGAATCGACGAATTCGGTATATTTTCCCCATTCAAAGGAGTTCGTCTATGTTTCTGCTTTACAAATATGATATTTTCTGGGCATTTCTAATAATATCAAACGTTATTCCTATTTTGGCATTTCTAATTTCCGCAGTTTTAGCC